GAAAAAGTCAAGGTTTTCTTTTTTTTTTTAGTGTCCGTCTATAATGACTGATGAATCAAGAACTTTCAATTGGAACTAAACGAATTCTTTAAATTAGTTTTTCTTACCGTCGTATCTGGATTGAGACTTAGGTAAATGTTTTATTCATATATGTAGATGTAGTAAAAGAACATATCTAATTTAGCTCTTTCATGCCTATTCTAACTAGTTATTTTGGTTTTTTACTGGCTGCTTCAACTATAACCCCAGCTCTATTTATTGGTTTGAACAAGATACGACTTATTTGAAATGAATGAAATGAAAGAAACAATTTACAAAAATCAAAATCAAAGCCTTTCAGAATATTTCATTTCAGGTATTCTATGGTTCCTTCCCGCGTCAATTGCCAATTCCTGGTCATTGAGATTCACGGATAATTCAGATTAATATTTAGGGATAGATCTTACCTCTCTTTTTATTCCCTAAAACAAATCGAAATGATTGAAGTTTTTCTATTTGGAATCGTCTTAGGTCTAATTCCTATTACTTTAACAGGATTATTTGTAACTGCATATTTACAATACAGGCGCGGTGATCAGTTGGACCTTTGATTGAGTAACATCTCTTTTTTTGATTGACCTCCTCCTTGTAGGAGGTCAAATTTGAGTTGCAATTCTACTTTGTTTTGTTAAGTTATTTCATTGTAATTCGACATAACATAAACGGAATCACGCTCTGTAGGATTTGAACCTACGACATCGGGTTTTGGAGACCCGCGTTCTACCGAACTGAACTAAGAGCGCTTTCTTATATCCTATAACAGTAGATACGATTGTAAAGAAGTAAAGAAAAATATTTTTTTACCCCCGAGGGGGTCTTGTGTACATATAGTATGTACAAAGGAAAGATTATGTCCAAATTTTCCCGATCTTACTCAATGAATCCCTCGTAACTGTCCATAGGAGAAAGAATAGGTAGGGATGACAGGATTTGAACCCGTGACATTTTGTACCCAAAACAAACGCGCTACCAAGCTGCGCTACATCCCTTTTAAAAATTGTTGTACAGTGTCATTGTATAAAATCCATGTCTTGTTTTCCACATCCTTCTTTTTTGCTCTACCTATCTATATAGGTAGAGAGTGTTCTTGTCATTCTTTGGCGGCAAAATTTCATCTGCTGGGTCATTGTACATACGCATTTTAGTTAGTAATTCCTAATTCGAATTTCATTTCGAGCAAAAACAAAGGATCTTGAACTAAAAGATCGGGTTATCTATGATTTATGTATTAGAATATCGAACTAGGACTATATATGTATTACAATATACAATACAAATAAAGAATTAAAAGAAATAAGAAAAAAGAATATAAAATAAAAGAAGAAGGAGGATTTTCAATGCGAGATATAAAAACATATCTCTCAACGGCACCTGTGTTAACCACTCTATGGTTTGGGTCTTTAGCAGGTCTATTGATAGAAATTAATCGTTTATTTCCAGATGCCTTGTCATTCCCCTTTTTTTAATCCTGATTGAATTCTTGTATTGATCTGTGAAGAAATGAAGAAGATTTGAGATACAATTCTACGTAACATGGCTCCAATTTCGCTCCCTTTTTCTTTCCTATCCTAAAAAAAGACGAAAGAGAAAGAAAAAGTGTATCGAACCTCAGTCAAAATACAGTGAATCTACGATAGAATTTGGGGGAAAAGAAATGGAAATGTGGATCCAGTCTAGGGGCGGTTCCCCGAGATTCTAACATAGAAATAAGAAAATCCTGAGATTAGGATAGGAATAATCCATAGTTAGAAAAAATTGTATTAATTAATTATTACGATATTCTTAATATTATTCTATTAATGAATATGACTCTCTTTCTTTATAGTTATAGTAATTCATAGTAATTAGATTTTAGATTCTAGTACTTCGAAGTCATTCGAATTCTAATAATTCGAAAAAGAAAATATTTACAAATTCCATTTCTAGTTAGTAACTTTTATTAATATAGATATAGAATATAGATTCTTTTTTTTATTTTCTTTTTATTTGGTTCGGTTCGGATCAAAAAGAAAATGAGGAGAGTTCTAAAGTGAAGTCGATCCAAAATGAAAAGGAGGTTCATGGCCAAGGGTAAAGATATCAGAATTCTAGTGATTTTGGAATGTACCTGTTGTGTTCGAAAGGGTGTCAATAAAGAATCGCCGGGCATTTCTAGATATATTACTCAAAAGAATCGACACAATACACCCAATCGATTAGAATTTAGAAAATTTTGTCGCTATTGTCAAAAGTATACGATTCATGGGGAAATAAAGAAATAGATGGGACAGAGTGCGTGTGTGATTTTTCCAAGTAGCGGGAAGAGTAAGAACTTTACATCTTAACATATATAATACAAACCAAATCCTATTTTGGTCGAATCTTAAATGAATAAGAAAAAAAGAGAATTCTATTTTCTAGATTATTTTAGATATAAGGAATAAACAAACAAGGAATAAACAAACCATGGATAAATCCAAACAACCTTTTCGTAAATCCAAGCGATCTTTTCGTAGGCGTTTACCCCCAATCGGATCGGGGGATCGAATCGATTATAGAAACATGAGTTTAATTAGTCGATTTATTAGTGAACAAGGAAAGATCTTATCTAGACGGACGAATAGGTTGACCTTGAAACAACAACGATTAATTACTATTGCTATAAAACAAGCTCGTATTTTATCTTCGTTACCTTTTCGTAATAATGAGAAACAATTGGAGAGAGTGGAGTCGATCCCTAGAACTACTGGTCCTAGAACCAAAAAGAAATAGATATACTCCTCAAAACTCCAATCGGAACTCAAGCTCATATTAATGTTTTGCTCGAAAAAAACTAGAATCCAGATTCGATTCTTGTATTCTAAAAAAGTAAAAATGGGGAAGAAATCTTTTTTTCTTGAAAGATGTTCGTTTATTCCTACTACTCAAATCTTCATTTCTTTTTATTCTATCTTCCCGGAGTCCATTCTCCGGGAAATCCTGTTTCAATCATTCTTGTTTCCTGTATAATAGATTCTATTAAGATTCTTTTATTCCTTGATTTGATTTGTATTTTCTTTTTGATTGATGATTTTCTTTGAAATAATATCAAAACAATTCTTATTTGATAGGGCTATTTGCGCAAGTATTTTACGATTCAGAAGCAATTGTCTCTTGTACAGATTGTGGATGAATAGGCTATAACTATAGAATAGCCTATCCTCACGAGTTACCGCATTTATCCGAGTGATCCACAAACGACGAAAATCTCTCTTTTTCCTGTTCCTATCTCGATGAGAGGAAACCAAAGCTCTCATTCTTTGTTGAGTAGTTGTTCGAGTAAGTCTTGAATGAGCCCCTATAAAGGTTGATGCAAATAAACGAATCTTTTTTCGACGTCTCCGAGCTGTATATCCTCGTTTAACTCTGGTCATTGAATCAAATGAAACTTTCTTGAATAACTAATTGATTTCTCTTCTTTCAGTCATCCTTTTCCTCCGGTCGATTAATAACAAAACGGATTCTTCCGATATATAAAATATAAATTCCAATGGCTTTTGCGACTATGACCTTCCCGACCACGATTCTTTCTTTCTTTAAGGTATCTCGCCTGGAAATAAGAAATCCGACTGCTACTAAATAAAAAAGAATAGTGGGTTCCCTCGTTTCTATGGCAACTTCTGAAACGGTGAGGTCCTCTCTATACACCGGAGCCTCTTCTTTCATTTCATCGAATTTGATTGTGAACTTGTATAGTTCACACTCTTTGGCTCTACCCATCCATTTTTCAATTAGAATTCTTTTTTCAATTCTAATTATAAAGCAATAGTCCTTTTCACAAAAAAGCTATCCATACAGTGACGGCATTTAATTATGAAAGTTGGCTAGGTAGCTGACCCTGTTAGTCCGTTTTTTCAAGAATAGGAGCATAACCTTTTTCCTCCGCTTAATGGATAACTATTTGTTACCAATGGAGAATTCCTTCTCATCTCAAACGGAGTGATTGGATTTGCACCAATAGAAACCATAAATTCATAACATAATTAGGTATATGATAGATCTTCATTTTTAGATAATAGTCAATTAAATGGCCGTCTTCCACTCTATCTATCCTAATTCATTGGTAGTGGTCGTTGATACTGGAAAAGATTTTTTCATTTCTTCAAACTCATGATCTGAACTAAACGAGTCGCACATACACCCTAGTACATGTTCCTCGACGCTGAGGACATCCTCGAAGAGCGGGAGATTTCGTGACATTTCTTATTGGCTGTCTTGCGTTTCTAATAAGTTGTTTAATGGTTGGCATGGCGTGTCTATAGAATCTCATTCTAGATAGAATAGAGCGGGTTGGCTTAGATCGATCTTAACCTGATAGTTGATGATTATGAATGATTTCTATTCACACGGAAAATTCGAATTTCTCAATGGATTTCGTATATTTCTACGGAATTCCCAGTATTTTCATTTTCGACCGCTACAAGATCAACGATGCCATGAGCTTGGGCTTCTGTTGCTGACATAAAAACATCCCTTTCCATATCTTCGGATATAACCCATAAAGGGTTGCCCGTTCTTTGTACATAAACTTTTGTGAGAGTTTCGCGAAGCTTCAATAGTTCTTCTGCTTCCAGGATAAATTCCCCTGCTTGTGCCTCGTAAAAAGAACTAGCAGGTTGGTGAATCATAACCCTGATGATATTGATATAACATCATGAACGGTTCTTCTATCTATATATCGCACTATATATCGCACGATTGGGTTAAAGTAAGGGGGAATCAAAATAACAATAAAAAATAGAATTAAACAACCGTACGGGCATCTTTTGTACATTGCATACGGCTCTGCAATGGAATTGATTTTTTCGATCGATAGAAGAAATTCTATCGAAAAGAATAAATAGAACCCATCCGATCCAAATCGTTAAATGATCCATTTACCACCCTTCCTTTCGTAGTAGTAAAAAAGATACTATGATGGTTCTGTTGCTTTCTATATTTATCTCGTTTGTGGTTTAGCAATCCCAAAGTTTCTTTTTGATACGATCCAAGAAGGAGAAAATGATTTTTTCCATTTTTTTTGACTCTTTCTCTCATAACATAAAAATAAGAAAGAGACTTCTGGTGTGGAAGAATAATGGTTTGTGACGCTGAAATTGACTCTTGCTTGTGCTTGACACATAAAATCAAATTGGGAATAACCTTTCTTTCATACTACTATCTCGATAAAAAATCTCATGTTAGAAAAAAACAATAATGGTTTGTTCATATCGAACTCGAAGTGCCATGCTATTATTACTTATTCTTTATTTGATTCATATTCGATACAGCGAAGGCATAGTATTCTTTTTTTTCTCAAATAAAAAAACTCATTGGCGCCAAGCGTGAGGGAATGCTAGACGTTTGGTAATTTCTCCTCCGACCAGAATGAAAGATCCCATTGAAGCGGCTAATCCCATACATACTGTATGTACATTCGGTGACACAAATTGCATAGTATCATAAATGGCTATTCCTGGTATTACCCATCCGCCTGGAGAATTTATAAACAAATAAAGATCTCTAGTATCATCTTCTATGCTGAGATATACCATGAGACCGACAAGTTGATTCGAGATCTCGCTATCAACCTCTTGGCCTAAAAAAAGTAATCTTTCTCGATGAAGTCGGTTGATTAGGGCAAAATTGCATCCCTGAGGAACCGTACGTGCACCTTTGGATGCATACGGTTCAAAATAATTGCGAAAAAAAGATCAATGTGTTGATTCCAGTCCTATTTCTTTTTTTTTTTTAACATGAGTTTTGCCCTCCTTCCCCTTCCCTATATTCTATAATGTAGAAAATCAAAAAGAATTTTATGAACTTATTGAACTAACTTCTCATTGATGTATTGTTTCATCGAAATTCAAATAACGATGTAATTTTCTTGTTCCTGAATGGGCCCTTTCAATTCTTTTAGGTTCTTGTTCTACTCCGGGGGAATATTTGCCCGAATTCCATTTGCACATATAGGTCAAATGATTCCAGTACCACTTCTTTTCTTTTTTTCAATTCGTTTCATACCTTTCCCCAAAATATTCGATGTATTCATCATACTACTCCATTGGTAGGCAGTTTGAGATTATCCCTATAGTAAGTCTAAGAATAGCCTATGATACAAGTGGTAATCATGTAATCATCATATATTCTACATAATAGATTCTATTAGAAGATTCTATTATAGTTCTATTATAGTAAGTTATATTATATTCTATTGAATTACTAATGAATTTCATAATTTATTAAGAATTCAATGAGATTTCTATTTTCTTTTTATATTCTTTATTTAATATTTCTTATTTATATTACTACATTGACACTCTCATTCTATTACTTTCATTTCCAATTTGGTATTCTCTGAACGGAGCCTGGATACTTTATTTTCTCAGTCCAAGTAAACCATCAATTATTTTAATTGATAATATTGATCCCCAATAGGAATTATTGTGCTTCACGCTCCGAATTATTGATGGTTCAATCAATACAATATTGAATATATATATTTATTGGATTGGGCGAAACAGAGAATACTCGATCGGGGGAGATAACGGGGAAATACCATATGACCAATATGTCTGACAAGTCGCACTATACGTCAACCCAAGCTGCATCTTCCTCTCCAGGACTCCGAAAAGGTACTTTTGGAACACCAATGGGCATTAAGATAAAGAAAAAATGAAGTACTATACTTTACTTTAATATGGAAACGTAACAATGGTTTTATTGTCTTCATCATTTTTTCTCTTTCTTATTTTATATCTTATTTTTCTATCTTATATATAGAACATATTAGATTAGAATATAGAAATATTCTAATACTACTAATACTAATATATTCTATATATTCTATCTATATATTCTATATTCTATTTATTCTATTTTTAGATCTTTTAATCTTCTTTCTATTTCTAATCTTATATTCTATATATTATCTAAAATAGAACTGAATATTCTTATTCTATTATTATATTTCTATTATTATATAGATAGAATTCTAGTATTCTAGATTCGAATTTAGAATATGAGTTAGAATATTAGTATATAGATATAGACTGGAAGGTTCATAGAGTAAGACAGAATGAATAAAGAGAAATTGTAACGAACGGGATCGATCGGATCAGCCGATTGTTCGAATGATTTTGAATTCTAAAAGAGTATCTATGCATTCTTTTTCCCTCAAAATCCTCCCATTGCGTATTGGTACTTATCGGGTATAGAATAAGATCTGTTTCTCTTTGTTCTTAGAAATATAAATAAAGAGAATTGTTCCCTTCTCTTTCTATTCTATTTCATTAAAAATAAAAGAAGGGAATACAAATAAATATTAATCCTTTCCTATACAAAATCTACCGAACAGGTGAAATACATGGTCTAGTCTTTTCCAATGCGATAAAGTTACATAATGTCTATTTCTTTTTCAGAAAGGGGTATTCACATGGGTTTGCCTTGGTATCGTGTTCATACTGTTGTATTGAATGATCCCGGTCGATTACTTTCTGTCCATATAATGCATACAGCTCTAGTTTCTGGTTGGGCCGGCTCGATGGCTCTATATGAATTAGCGGTTTTTGATCCCTCTGACCCTGTTCTTGATCCAATGTGGAGACAAGGCATGTTCGTTATACCCTTCATGACTCGTTTAGGAATAACCAATTCGTGGGGGGGTTGGAGTATCTCGGGAGGAACTATAACGAATCCGGGCATTTGGAGTTATGAAGGCGTGGCAGGGGCACATATTTTGTTCTCTGGCTTGTGCTTCTTGGCAGCTATCTGGCATTGGGTGTATTGGGACCTAGAAATATTCTGTGATGAACGTACGGGAAAACCTTCTTTGGATTTGCCCAAGATCTTCGGAATTCATTTATTTCTTTCAGGAGTCGCTTGTTTTGGCTTTGGTGCATTTCATGTAACAGGCTTATATGGTCCTGGAATATGGGTGTCTGATCCTTATGGACTAACTGGAAAAGTACAATCTGTAAATCCAGCGTGGGGTGCGGAAGGTTTTGATCCTTTTGTTCCGGGGGGAATAGCTTCTCATCATATTGCAGCAGGTACGTTGGGCATATTAGCAGGTCTATTCCATCTTAGTGTCCGTCCGCCTCAACGTCTATACAAAGGATTACGCATGGGTAATATTGAAACTGTGCTTTCCAGTAGTATTGCTGCTGTTTTTTTTGCAGCTTTCGTTGTTGCTGGAACTATGTGGTATGGTTCAGCAACTACCCCAATCGAATTATTTGGCCCCACTCGTTATCAGTGGGATCAGGGGTACTTCCAGCAAGAAATATATCGAAGAGTTGGGGCCGGACTAGCCGAAAATCTGAGCTTATCGGAAGCTTGGTCTAAAATTCCCGAAAAATTAGCTTTTTACGATTACATTGGTAATAATCCAGCGAAAGGGGGATTATTCAGAGCAGGCTCAATGGATAACGGGGATGGAATAGCTGTTGGGTGGTTAGGGCACCCCATATTTAGAGATAAAGAAGGGCGCGAACTCTTTGTACGTCGTATGCCTACCTTTTTTGAAACATTTCCGGTAGTTTTGGTAGATGGAGACGGAATTGTGAGGGCCGATGTTCCTTTTAGAAGGGCAGAATCCAAGTATAGTGTTGAACAAGTAGGGGTAACTGTTGAATTCTATGGTGGTGAACTCAATGGAGTCATTTATAGTGATCCTGCTACTGTGAAAAAATATGCTAGACGCGCCCAATTAGGTGAAATTTTTGAATTAGACCGGGCTACTTTGAAATCCGATGGTGTTTTTCGTAGCAGTCCAAGGGGTTGGTTCACTTTTGGGCATGCTACGTTTGCTTTGCTCTTCTTTTTCGGACACATTTGGCACGGCGCCAGAACCTTGTTCAGAGATGTTTTTGCCGGTATTGATCCAGATTTGGATGCTCAAGTGGAATTTGGAGCATTCCAAAAACTTGGAGATCCAACTACAAGGAGACAAGTAGTCTGATACAAAATTCCTTTGCCATCTTTTGCCTCTCTTTTTTTTTTTTGATTTTATTCTAGTATTTAGAGTATTGAAATTTCTATTCCTATTAGATTTATATATAGTATTTAGCTATTTAGTATTTCAAATTTGTTAATTTCTATAATGAAGCTAGGATTTAGATTTTAGATATTAATTGAATCTATTATCTATTTCATATTTCATATATTTATTTTATATTTTTTTTTCTATATTCTTCTTATTTTTATGTATAAATAGATATAAATAGAATAATAAATTCTATTAGAAGAATATAGAAAGATTAGAAATAGAATAAGAATAATACAATATAAATATAGAATAGATAAATATAGAATAGAATAGTAATAAGATATGACTATATCTATATATAGTATATATACATACTATATAGATAGTAATAGTTAATAATAGGAAATTGTTAGTAAATTGTAAATATCAATTTTGAATTTATTTAGTAAATGATCCAAAATGAATAGGTGTGGAAGCTATAATTGTAAACCACGATCGAATCTATGGAAGCATTGGTTTATACATTCCTCTTAGTTTCGACTTTAGGAATAATTTTTTTCGCTATCTTTTTTCGAGAACCACCTAAAGTTCCAACTAAAAAATGAAATGATTTTTCATTATTTCCATTGAAGTAATGAGCCCCCCAATATGAATATGGGGGGCTCATTACTTCAACTAGTCCCCATGTTCTTCGAAGGGATCTCTTAATTTTTGAGAGGGTTGCCCAAAAGCGGTATATAAGGCATACCCAGTAAAGCTTACAAGTAAACCGGATATGGAGATGGCGACTAGGGTTGCTGTTTCCATTTTTTCGATAATTTCAAGATCACAAAGGATCACGATAATGTCGTTTATTTACAACTACAACGGAATGGTATACAAAGTCAACAGATTTCAACCCATGATGAAAGAGGATTTATGGCTACAAAAACCGTTGAGAGTAGTTCTAGATCTGGGCCAAGACGAACTGGCGTAGGGAGTTTATTGAAACCATTGAATTCGGAATATGGAAAAGTAGCTCCAGGGTGGGGGACTACACCACTTATGGGAGTTGCAATGGCTCTATTTGCAATATTTCTATCTATTATTTTAGAAATTTATAATTCATCTGTTTTACTGGATGGAATTTCAATTAATTAGTTCATAAAAACTAGGAAGTCCTAGTTTTTCAATAAAAAAAGATTCTTTTACTTATACTTACTTAATGCTTAAAATACTTAATACTTCAACTTAAGATTACCTAAGACTTGGATTTATAGACCATTCTGGTAGTTCGATCGTGAAATTTATTTGTTTCGATATTTCATTTCCGGAATATGAGCGTGTGACTTGTTATAATTGATCCTATTGATAATACAGAGAACGGACCTGTCATCTCTATCAAGATGATTCTACCTCGTCAGATATTTATTCTAGTCTCTGGAGCACGGACTATATAGAATAGATCAAGAAAAGAACTATTTGAACTATGATTCATACCTATTATTCAGACCTCGCAACCGGATTAAAAAAATGGAAATAGGTCTTTTATAAATCAAACAATTTTTTTCTTCATACTTCTTTTGACCGAAAGAAACCTCTTTCTCTAGATTTTGTTGAGTTATTACATTCATTTAAGAAGTGATGATCAAATGGTTTTTACTCAGAAAACCTTTGAGTTTAGCTTTGGCTTTCTTAAATCATCGTGGTTCTAGTATGAATCTGAGGTTTCAATTGATTCATAGGGTCTCAACAAGAGAATTCCTATCAAAAAAAAAGAGAGATAGGGAAGAGAAGATTCAAGAGGCCTGTCACGATTAACATAAAAAAAGATGGACGAGCCAACTTGAGATTTTATTTCTTGGCATTATCATCACAAAGAAGAGATTCCGGATTTTTCTTACTTCGTATCTTTGGGTCAAATCGAGTCAAGCGGCTAAGCCACAAGAAGTTTTAAACTCTATATTCCATATCCGTTGAAACCAGTATTTGTGTGTTTCGGCTTGAGCCGTACGAGATGAAATTCTCATATACGGCTCTCAGAGGGGGAGTCTTTCTTGGGTTACCTATCTCAATAAAGTATATGATTGGTTCGAGGAACGTCTCGAGATTCAAGCGATTGCAGATGATATAACTAGTAAATATGTTCCTCCTCATGTCAACATATTTTATTGTCTAGGGGGGATTACACTTACTTGTTTTTTAGTACAAGTAGCTACGGGTTTTGCTATGACCTTTTACTATCGTCCAACTGTTACAGAGGCTTTTTCCTCTGTTCAATACATAATGACTGAGGCCAACTTTGGTTGGTTAATTCGATCAGTTCATCGATGGTCAGCAAGTATGATGGTTCTAATGATGATCTTGCACGTATTTCGTGTGTATCTTACGGGTGGGTTTAAAAAACCCCGCGAATTAACTTGGGTTACAGGGGTGGTTCTGGCTGTATTGACCGCATCTTTTGGCGTAACTGGTTATTCCTTACCTCGGGACCAAATTGGCTATTGGGCAGTAAAAATTGTAACAGGCGTGCCTGAAGCTATTCCTATAATAGGATCGCCTTTGGTAGAATTATTACGTGGAAGTGCTAGTGTGGGCCAATCCACTTTGACTCGTTTTTATAGTTTACATACTTTTGTATTGCCTCTTCTTACTGCCGTATTTATGTTAATGCATTTTCCAATGATACGTAAGCAAGGTATTTCGGGTCCTTTATAGAGAAGGCAGATCATAGATATTTGTAATTTATCATATCGGGGAGGAACAAGAGTCTTTCATTGCTACAAATATGGATTATTTAAGAATAAGGCATGTTATTTGGATACTTCTATTCAACTCTGAAGTATTGTTTATTTGATACGAATCGAATAGTTGAAGTATATTTTCCTAAAAGAGGATGGATTATGGGAGTGTGTGACTTGAACTATTGATTGGCCCATGCAGATATATGATTTTATCCGCCACATTGGAATTCACAACCCAATGTGTCTCCGCATCCAACCATCACGTCAGTCCCTTTATGTAGCATAGGATAGGCCGGTTCGCTTGAGGAGAATGTTTTCTATGATCATACCCGAATCATGTCATGCATGAACAGGCTCCGTAAGATCCCTAGAATAAGTGATGTGGAATGATCCAATGTTCTATTTATTCCACTTATTCCACTTTGTTTGATTTTTCTTTTTTTTTTTTAGTCATTTTATTATAATTAATTGATAGTATAGTAATCTTAGTAAGTTTTTTATAGTATGTAGATGCATTCATTTCCTCTGCATCGACCCTGATCTATGATACTATCGGAGTGAAATAAGGGATCTAAGGAAGAACAGGGGCTAGACTTTATTAGTAACAAGTAAAAACTTTGTATTTTTGTATGTAATACAATCGAGATGTTGTGGGGATAAATACCAACCAAAAGACATGAGACAATCCAAAAAGCACTTGATCATGATCGAATTTGTAAGCCTACTTGGATATTGAGCATTTCCTTGTTGCCAGAACTGAATTCTTTGCAATGAATCGTTGCAACTCGGGGGAAATGGAATTTGATAAATCTTTTCTTACATAGAGTCATTCTACATTATATATGTAGATATGTATGAAATATAGATCTTCTATGGACCTATTTATGTTCTATGGATCTATTTCTGTGATTCTTTTGATTCTTGCTCGAGCCGGATGATAAAAAATTATCATGTCCGGTTCCTTTGGGGGATGGATCCACAAGGATTCACCTATCCAAATAACAAAGAAACCTGATTTGAATGATCCTGTATTAAGAGCTAAATTAGCTAAAGGGATGGGACATAATTACTATGGAGAACCTGCATGGCCTAATGATCTTTTATATATTTTTCCAGTAGTAATTCTAGGCACTATTGCATGTAATGTGGGCTTAGCAGTTCTAGAGCCGTCAATGATCGGTGAACCAGCGGATCCGTTTGCAACTCCGTTGGAAATATTACCCGAATGGTACTTCTTTCCCGTATTTCAAATACTTCGCACAGTACCCAATAAGTTATTGGGTGTTCTTTTAATGGTTTCAGTACCAATAGGATTATTGACAGTACCTTTTTTGGAGAATGTCAATAAATTCCAAAATCCATTTCGTCGTCCAGTAGCTACAACAGTCTTTTTGATCGGTACCGCAGTAGCCCTTTGGTTAGGTATCGGAGCAACTTTACCTATTGAGAAATCCCTAACTTTAGGTCTTTTTCAAATTGATTAAACCGTTAAATACCACGACATAGGTATCTAAGGAAGATCCAGAAGGGGATCTTCCTTAGATACATCAATCTTATTATGATCTATTCTGCAAATATATGGACCGTGTCGGAGATGAAAAACTCATTCTATTCTTTTTTATTTCTAAAAATGAAAAGATTCCAATGGATTTAAAATGAAAACTTTTTCTTAGGTAAATCGATTGCAAAATGCTTATGTAGAGTACCCAATATCTGTTTTACATCTTCTATGCGAAAATATTCCATTTTCATAAGATCTTCTTGACTGTAACTCAAAAGGTCCAATAATGTATGTATATTGGACCTTTTGAGACAATTATAGGTCCTGGAAGACAATTCTGATTGGTCAATAAAAATACATGTCAATGGAATTCCTTTTTTGTTTTTCTTGAGATTAGTGAATCTGTCTTGAAAGCAAAAGGGTAGATTCCATCTGTTTTCATTTTCCTCGAAATTCATGTCCTCTTCCTCTGCATGTAGAAAAGGAATCAATAAATCAATCAAATTACGAGAAGCTTCATAAAGTGCTTCTTTAGGAGTTAAACTTCCATTCGTCCATATTTCTAGAAAGAGTATCTCTTGTTTTTCATTCCCATTCCCATAAGAATGAATACTATGATTCGCATTTCGAACAGGCATGGATACAATATCTATAGGATAACTTCCATCGTGAGAGTCGTTTGTGGATTTCATACGATATCCGCGATCTCTCTTGATTTGTAATTCAATACACAAATCAATTGGTTCTGTCAGGTTAGCTATATGCTGTGTCGTGTCAACTATTTCTACAGAAGGCGGTGATATGATATCTTGAGCTGTTATGTATTTTGGACCCCTGACGCAAATAGATGCGTCCCTAACTCCATAGAGATTACTTCTCAGTACAATCTCTTTCAAATTTATTAAAATCTCATGTACTGATTCTTCAATACCTGCTATCGTAGAATATTCATGCAGCACATTTTCAGATGTTGCACGTGTGATACATGTTCCTTCTATTTCTCCAAGTAAAGCCCTTCGCATGGCAATACCTATGGTATCGGCTTGACCTTTCATAAGTGGGGACAGAACGAAACGACCATAATAAAGACGCTTGCTGTCTACTCTTGATTCAACACATTTCCACTGTAGTGTTCGAGTGGATCCTGCTACTTCTTCTCGAACCATACTATTATTTTTCTTTTATTTATGATTATTGGATCAGATCATTGAATCATTTATTTCTCTTGGAATCTCTTGAATTCTTATTTCTACACACGTCTTTTTTTAGGGGGGCGACATCCATTATGCGGCATGGGTGTTACATCACGTACGAAACTTAATAGCATCCCATTTCTACGAATGGCTCGTAATGCCGCATCTCTTCCGAGACCTGGACCCTTTATCATAACTTCTGCTCGTTGCATACCCTGATCCACTAATGTACGAATAGCATTAAATGCCGCGGCTTGAGCAGCATAGGGTGTTCCTTTTCTTGTGCCTCTGAATCCAGAAGTACCTGCGGAAGCCCAAGAAACCACCCGACCTCGTACGTCTGTAACAGTTACAATAGTATTGTTGAAACTCGCTTGAACATGAATAACTCCTTTTGGTATTCTACGTTCATTCTTATTTGAACCAATGCGTGCATTCTTACGTAAACCAATTTTTGCTATAGGTTTTGTCATATTTTATTAGATCATATTCATAAGAATAAAATAAAAAGAAAGAAGAATCATAAATCTACAGAAAGATACGGAGATATCCATTTCATATGAAAACGAATCCATTCTTCTTTCTTTTTACATGTACATGGGTTTTTCTTTTAAAGAGTTCTTGATTTAGAACTTGAGAAGGATTACCCCTGTCTCTGTTTATGTCTCGGATTGGAACAAATGACTATAATTCGCCCTCGCCTACGAATCAAGCGACATTTTTCACAAATTTTACGAACAGAAGCCCTTATTTTCATATTTAGAATTCCTTACCTTCATTCTGAATCTATTTTTTTGGAAACAAAAATCAGTTTATTGCATTTTTGAACTTCGAATTATATCCCTACGAAAAGGATGTTTAAAAGAATGATCTAATCGTTCGAATCTTTTTTGCGAAGTCTATAAATTATACGTCCCCTGGTTGAATCATAACGACTCATTTCGATTTTTACTCTATCTCCGGGTAGTATACGTATAAAACTGCGCCGGATTCTCCCTGAAATATAACCTAGAATTAGATCTTCATTATCTAACCGAACTCGGAACATACCGTTGGGAAGTGATTCAGTAATTAAACCCTCATGAATCAATTTTTGTTCTTTCATTCCAGGGAACCCCCTTTAAGTATTAACTAATAGAGGAAGAGTTCTATAATTCACTTCTCTTCTCTATTTTACAAATAGTAAGTTCGAGAGAAAATTAGGGTACCCGAGGAGAATCACCATATATAACACAAAATTTCTCCTCCAATTTTTTCTAGTCGAGCTTCTCGATCTGTCATTATACCTCGAGAAGTAGAAAGAATTACAATTCCCATTCCACCTAAAATCTTAGGAATTCGTTTATAGTTGGAATAGATTCGTAGACCGGGTCGGCTGATACGCTTTAAAATTATTTTATTCCCTTTCCTAGTCTTTCTATGTCGTAAGGTTGAAACCAAGAAATTTTTTTGACTTTCTTGATGTTTTCGAACGTTTTCAATAAAACCTTCTCGTAAAAGTATTTTCACAATGTTTTTAGTGATATTAGTAGATACTATTTGAACTCTTCCCTTTTGATCCATGTCAGCATTTCTTATAGAAGTTATTATATCGGCAATAATGTCCCTACCCATGACGAACTATAGTTATTGGTGCCTCCTCATTTTGATATAATCAACATGCTTCTTTTTTGTTTTATTTTTTTTTTTGAAATTATGAAATTCTAAAAAATTATTAGAAATTTAAAGTATATGCATGAGACACAATCTATTAATCGGATCTATTTCAGATATTTGAATATTCTATTCTATCTATATATTCTATATATATAGATAGGATATATCCTATTTTCATCTATAATACTTCGGGTGCTAATGAAACTATTTTAGTAAAATTCAACTGTCTCAATTCCCGAGCAATCGCACCAAAAATTCGAGTTCCTTTTGGATTTCCTTCTTGATCAATGATAACCGCTGCATTGTCATCATATCGTATTATCATGCCGTTGTCACGTTTGAGTTCTTTACACGTGCGTACAATCACAGCTCTAATTATTTCTGATCTTTCTAGAGGCATGTTGGGCACTGCTTCTTTTATTACAGCAACAATAACATCGCCGATATGAGCATATCGGTGATTACCAGTTCCTATGATTCGAATACACATCAATTCTTGAGCTCCACTGTTATCCGCTACATTCAAAAGGGTCTGAGGTTGAATCATATCATTCTTATTTGAATCTCTTATTTCAATGCAAGGGATAAGGGAAAAAGAAATATTGTCTGTCCAGAGATAAAGAAATCCGTGGTTGTTTTTTCATTCTCAATACTCCTTTTACTTTTGTTTACCTATCCTGAAATAACAAATTGAGTTCGTATAGGCATTTTGCATGCAGCTATTTCCATAGCAGCTTTGGCTACAGTTTCTGATACTCCACTCATTTCATAAAGTATTCGGCCCGGTTTAACAACGGATACCCAATATTCGGGGGATCCCTTGCCCGAACCCATACGTGTTTCTGTAGGTCTTACAGTAACAGGTTTGTCGGGAAAGATACGTACCCATATCTTTCCACCACGACGCGCATATCGTGTCATTGCTCTTCGCCCTGCTTCTATTTGTCTAGCTGTGATCCAAGCAGGTTCAAGTGCCTGAAGGGCATATCTGCCAAAACAAATATGATTGCCTCGACAAGATATTCCCTTCATTCTACCTCTATGTTGTTTACGAAATCTGGTTCTTTTGGGGTTATAGTTGATGGTTGTTTCTGAATTCCATCTCTACTGCAGAGCCGGACATGAGAGTTTCTTCTCATCCAGCTCCTCGCGAATGAAATGATTCAATAATATTACATATATACATTTATTTATGTATTTCATTCTCTATCAAAAGATAGAATATACTAATTCTTTTTGATATTGAATTTGTTACATAGGTAGCTGTATATATAACTAGATAACTAGGCGTGTTTGTTTATATAGAATGCTTCTTTCTTTTATCAAGATTTCTAAAGTATTTTACTTTACCTCTATTGAATCACGCCAATAGTCATCCAATAAATGAAATTCTTAAATTAAATAAAAAGAAAGAAAGGGTTCGCGGGCGAATATTGACTCTTTCCTCCTTCATTTGTAGGGTCAATTCATGACCCTTAAGAAGAAATCCATTTTTTCTTGGTTCATTCCGCCATCCTACCCAATGAATCATTAGGATTTCTTCGTTTTCAAGAAAATCCTATGTAGTCACAGGTTCCATCGTTCCCATAGCTTCTCCATTAATGCTTAGGCCTGAACTCTGCAATGGAGCTCTCAACAAAATCTGTTATTTGTTTCCGAGTCAGTCTCCTCAGTTTTTCTTAACCCGAAGCTCAATTAAATTATTCTCTATTTTCTATTTTTTATATTATAGATTTTTCTATCTTTGATATTTGATATCTTATTATTTCTTTATCTATTTCTATCTTATTAGATACATAATAGACTATATTATACATATTGATTAGATTATTTAAATTCTTATTTTAATTTCATTTCTTTTCTTATATTTATTCTATTTTCTTTCTATTTTTTATTTGTATATTTCTTATTATATTGGAATTGTGTATTTTGTATTTTTATTGTATATTGATGTTGATGCTTTATAACACTGCTTTTTTATGGGGTAATTCTTCATAAACCATACATATGGGAATCATATATCATTGAGATCTTTATTCTCTCTTTCTATCATCCTTCCATTTTTCCACATCCCTTTTTTTTTTCACAATTCATAATCAGATTTCTTTTTTATGAAAAGAATTTCAGTTGCTACAACTATATGATCGATTCAGTCATATAGTGACTGTTTCTTGGGATCTCGACAATACGAAGCAATAAGTTGGTTATTAGTTTTTAGTTTCTTTAGTTTTGATAGTTACTAAGTTTATAGTGGGGTCAGCCTGTTTTTTTTTAATCTCAATTCTCAACTCTAAAGAGAAAACTAACGAGTCACACACTGAGCATAGCAATTATACTAAAATATAAATTAAAGAAAGGGTAAATCAAATTTTTATTGAACCTTATAGAATTAGAATTGTTCGTTTTTCTTTGATTAAGAAAAAAAAAAAAAAGAAAAAGAAGGAAATAGTTTCTAAATCTTTTCTATCGATGAGCAGAATGGCGAGATAAAGAAAGATCCATTATTCTTATTTTATTATTCTTGGTTTACAAATATCCAAATTTTGATGCCTAAGACTCCATAGATAGTTCTAATTGTATGGGAACAGTGATCAATTTTAGCGCGAATTGTTTGTAAGGGAACCCTGCCTTCTCTGATCCATTCGACACGTGCAATCTCTTTTCCGTCGATACGCCCTGCAATTTGCACTTGAATTCCTTTTGTACCTGTTTGTTCAGTTAATTCAATAGCTTTTTTCATTGCCTTTCGAAATGAGACTCTATTTTTTAATTGTAAAGCTATATATTCTGCAAGAATATTAGGTTGTCCATAAGGCTTTTCAATTCTTGTGATAGCAATGTTGAGTCTCCGGTTTACAGAATGAAACTCTTTTTGTACATTCATCTGTAATTCTTCGACTCCCCGTGTTCGTCCTTCTATTAATAAATTGGGAAATCCAATATAGATTATGACCTGAATCAAATCTATTCTTTTTTGAATTACTATATGGGCAATTCCTTCGAAACCTGAAGATATTCTCTTATTTTTTTTTACATAGTCCTTAATACAATTCCGTATTCTTTCATCTTCTTGTAGACCCATGGAGAAATTCTTTGGTTTTGCGAACCAAAAAGAATGATGACTTTGAGTTGTTCCAAGTCTAAAACCAAGTGGATTTATTTTTTGTCCCATATTTTTCTATTATTTTTCCATCCATTTTTTTTTTCTAAATAGGAATCTAAATTCTATTTCTTTAGATGAATAAAAAATCTCTATTTTTCTTTTAAAAGAATCTTTATATGACAAGTGGTTTTTTTTATCATATAACTACGCCCTCGAGCCCGGGGTCTTAACTTTTTCACAATAGTGCCTCTATTGACTTCAGCTTTACTAATAAATAAATCAGCTTCATTCAAACCCATATTATGACTAGCATTTGCTGCTGCAGAATAAACTAATTTTAAGATTGGATAAGATGCCCGATAAGGCATTAGTTCCAGTATCATGAGTGTTTCCTCATAAGAACGTCCGCGAATCTGATCAATTACTCTTCGTGCTTTGAAAACAGACATACATATATGTTGAGCTAACACATTTGCTTCTCTATCCGAATTTTCGTTCTTTATCATAAAAGTTCTCCCCCGCCAATGAATGATAAGTGCTTAGGTGAAGTATAGTATAAGATAAGTCAGAAAAGTCTATCTTGTTGGATGTTGGATTTAGTATAGTAGTCTACTAGAAAAAGAAAAGAAATATACCTATACTCTTACTATAAGATAAAGACTCTTAAGTCTAAATACTATTAAGATAAGGCTTTTCACATGAATACTTAGTAGAACGACTAACGACGAGATTTATTATCGTTTCTCGCGTGTCTCACGAAAGTGAGAGTAGGTGCGAATTCTCCCAATTTGTGACCGAC